CATATTTCTAATTTATTACTCTTTTTTGGATTGTTTTTTGTTTGTTATTGTCTGTTATATTTCTTTTGAATGAATCGAAAATTCCAGAGTATATCTTTTCGCAGGTCGAACCAAAAAAAGAAACTTTGAATATTTCTCTATTTACCTTTATCCGGCAGAAAAAAAGGAAAATTCCCCCCCTGTCCCTAAATTCAATTAAATAGTAAATAAAATAATAGGAGACTGGAAATGAAAGTACCTTTCTCGCATTCGCTCTCCATTGCATTGGCAGAACAAAAATTTCTGATGCATAAATATGGAAATATTTGGTACATGAAGCCATGATCTGATATCTCTATCTAAATCCCATATAGATAGAAACTGATCTTTTTCTTTTCTGGAATTAAAGAAAGATATTGAAAAGTATATTGCTCTTGTGATTCGGAATAAATGGGTTCTCTGCGGAGGAAAGGAATAGCGATTTATTCCTACGGAGCATCCAGGAACAAGAAAAGAAGATTCAATCGGAAATATCGACAAATTCTTGCGTGGTCCAGTCCAAAGAAATCAAAAAGTCCGCTTCTACAATTTTATCTATATCGAATTTGAATATCAGAATAGCTGATATAGTCATGATTCAATGACTCAGGTCCACTTACTTTTTATTTTCTTGATTTCGATGGATTTAATTGGAACAATGGAGAAGTAGTAAGACTTTCCCTTGTCGATTCCTAATCGGGATTGGGTATTATCTAGAATATCTATGTCCCGGGATCCAAAATTTCAATAACGAAAGATGAAGACTAGTATAGCCTGTAGTGACATAGTAGTCTGACTATAGGAATAAATAAGTGGTATTGCTTATCATCATAATGAACAAATGTTCAACTTTATACCTATAACTCATTATGAGGTTCGTTTACCTTTTTTTACAAAAAAAAAAAAAAGAATATCTCTATTCTCCGATGAAAAATGAAGACCAAAACAGGAGTTTCGTGGAAAAAGCCCTTTATCGGATTTGAACCGATGACTTACGCCTTACCATGGCGTTACTCTACCACTGAGTTAAAAGGGCCTATTTTCTTCACTTCAATTCATGAAGAGGCGACTTATCGCTATGAGTCTAGCGCGGGTACCTGTATACATATATACATGTATGAATTAGGGGCTTGTTCAAGAACAGGCAATTTGATTTAACTAGGAAGTTCTAGGGTCAAATGATTATTTATATTTGATAAATATCAATGCACTGAATTGTTTCACTCCAAAGGGCTTTGCTTTTATTGACCCATTAATTAGGGGGAGATTCACTTGATTGATACATGGACCAATCCGATATAGATCCAACAAATTTCATCGAATCATTCATCACATGGTTCGACTCGTACTCTGAACCGAATTCTTATCGAAAAAAAAAGAATAGTTCCGATTACTTTTACTTGTCGATCCCTTCCCAGATTTACGAGTTCTACATCACCTTTTGAATCAATCAAAAAAATTCTATCATTTCTGAATTTCCTGGCTTAGTGAGGCATACCTCATCTTAACAATGAGCGAATCAATGAGTGAAAATTGAAGAAATGAAATGGGGTTTGACCCCTTTTTCTGTTAGACAAAATCCTCGCTGAGGGGGTCCTATATTTCGTCATATGTCATATAAGACTTCGTCACGTCATATGTCGTATATATATATATATAATTAATTAATGGTTCGTGAATGAACAATCCAAAATTCTATGGAATTGTGGAAGCACGACACGAAAGATTCTATTGACAATTCCAAAAAACTACTCATACTATGAGCATAGTATGATGTCGATCGGGCAGGTATGCCCCTATCGTCTAGTGGTTCAGGACATCTCTCTTTCAAGGAGGCAGCGGGGATTCGACTTCCCCTGGGGGTAGGGTACTACGAGGGGAAGTTGATCATGGATTATCAATAAGCCTAGAATTGATTCTTCCTGGGTCGATGCCCGAGCGGTTAATGGGGACGGACTGTAAATTCGTTGGCAATATGTCTACGCTGGTTCGAATCCAGCTCGGCCCAATAATTCGCCGATCCATGAGGATGATATAACCAATTTGTCCTCTAGAAATGCCCGATCTGATATAGGGGAATAAATATAGATAGTCGATCTTTCTGCTATATCCCTATTTCCTTGTTCATTTGTTCCCACACGTTATCAATCGATGTGACAATAATCACAGGATTACTAGTAATCCGTCTCACTCTCACTATAGTTCAGTTCATGTCCATATGAAGAGAACAATCTCACTCGTGTTTCTGTTAAGATGACTAGTAATCCGTCTCACTCTCACTATAGTTCAGTTCATGTCCATATGAAGAGAAGTATCTCAATCTCACTCGTGTTTCTGTTAAAACAGGCAATTCTAAATAGAAAATAGAAAGAAATTCTAAGAATATGTATGCTGTATAACTCATTTCCAGGGATTGTAGTTCAATCGGTCAGAGCACCGCCCTGTCAAGGCGGAAGCTGCGGGTTCGAGCCCCGTCAGTCCCGACCTAGAATCCGATGAATCCATCAATTCATCTCTCCATTTTCCATTTTCTGTGAAGGGGAGGGACAAGAGGCAGAATTTGATTCTAAGCGGTGGACCTTATTTCTTTCGTTTTTTGTTTCGCATTTCTCATCGGACAAATACGGTAATTTCAATTACTTCAACCAAACCAGTACCACTTGACGGGAGAGAGACGTATGTGGATTGAGCGGTGGTATCACCATATTCAGGATTCCAAGAGAGACTATACTGGTTTGGCTTTTTCAATTGCTCCCGATCAATCGAATGAAATAGAGTACCTATATGTTTTCCGGCAACACATACACAAACAAATTGTATTCGTTTATTGTATAATAATAATACATAATGAACTTCATTTTCATATAGTTATCTCGGCAGCGACAGAGTACTTTTCAGATGAAACCTACCCCCCTTTTAACTCCGATTTTGTGTAACCTCAATTATGAATTAATAACAATTTATCTATCTCATTTGCATTGTATACTTTATTTTCTTTTTGATGTATATGTCTCAGTTCCAATCCAAGGAAAGAGGATACTAATAAAGGATCAAACAAAGATCCGCCCCCTTTCTTTCTAGGGGGAAGGAATGAATAATCTTTTTTTCTTCGTATTTGACTTTACCCAAGAACAAAATCAATAAATAAAATAGTGAATTTATTGGACTATTAGATCTTTAATTTATTGGACTATTAGATCTTTTTTTATATCGGGACCGCACTTCTCTGTCTTCCAAGAAAATTAGATCATCACAAAAATTTTGCTTAGAACTTAATTCATTTATTTTTCTATTTCACTCCTAATCTACTGTTTGGGTCTGTGACCAATGTAAGACCGGTCAGATAATACCTCATCAGATGATTGTATAAGGAAGATGATAGGTTATAGAAAAGAAAGGGTGGAAATGAGAAATTCCATGGGATTCCCGATTCAATCAAGAATCCCATTTTGGATTCGATATGGATAAAAGATCTTCCTATGTTATACTATTCAATTCTCGACAATGAATCCCATTTAATAGATTAGATATTGTTATTCATGATATTGATCCCATTCAGTATCATCAGGATGCACTTCATTCCATGGAATTTTCATAAGAAAGACTTATTATCTCTATGGGATTAGATCCCGAGTTATTGCGAAGCAAAAAAACGATGAGATTATGGAAGTCAATATTCTTGCATTTATTGCTACTGCGTTGTTCATTCTAGTTCCTACTGCTTTTTTACTTATCATCTACGTAAAAACAGTCAGTCAAAATGATTAATTTGAATGAAGTTTGACTTATTAGTTTAGTTCTTATCAATGATTGAAGAAATGAAAGGGATTGCAATCCCAAGTCTTAAATGAAATGCGTGGATTGGAGTCAGCAGTATATGGGATGAGATAGTATGGTAGAAAGAACTATATGAACCTTTCTACCATATTATCTATTCTTATAGAAGGTTGTATAAAGTAGAAGGTTGTATAAAGATATGTGCTTGATATGGATTAATCTATAGATTTACATATGATCTGTTTAGATGTAAATAGTACTCCAATTCTATTTCTTCGATATACCCATTTCGATAGATTCCGATCGATCTGAAATAATCGAGGGTCAACTCTTCTAATTCCTAGGTTTCTGATTATCTTCAATATGGATCCCGAGACCCATCGAAAGAATCAATGGGTAAAGAATAGTATGGCATACATTATAGAAAAGGAAACAGGAAATAAAGGGGGGAAACAAATAAAAAAGGGGGGGATTGGTTGCTCCTCATTGTAATATCCATAATTCTGGTAAGAGTTGGTTTATCGAAATAGAATATTTAGGAAGAATTCGGTTGGAAATTATTTCCATTTCCTATCATGTGTATTTCAGTTTGGAAATACGAAGATGGGAATCAAATCATTGAAATCTTTGTTTGATTGAAAGGTTCTTATTCATATATTACTGGATTCTGGTAGAATTTTGGAAATGAAGATTCTTTTTGATTTTTAGCTTCGCAGAAAACGATCTATTAAACAATTGATACAATTCGATTACTCAATTCAATTAGTAGTACCCCTAGAGTCCACTTCTCCCCCATACTACAAGTGAAAGGGAAAATGTAAAGACTACCATTAAAGCAGCCCAAGCGAGACTTACAATATCCATGTGAATTATGTCCCCTATCTCTATGAATATGAAAAAAATGATTCCATTATTGATCATTAATAATAGTGGAATCAATGGTGCAGAGTAAAAATGGGATTCTGACCCAATGCTATTGATGAACAAATTCAATGAATACACTCGTAACAAGTTCCTATCTAATTTCTGGTAGAATCGGGAAATATTAATCACAAGCAAGATACACAGTTATCCCCTTGAAACTTTCAAGAGAATCTTATTAATGGAACATGTAGGAATAGTAAGACCTATTCTTTCTTACCTTCCATAAGAAAAAGGAAAAAATAGATACTATCAAGATAGAATCTATCACATATCTCTATCTCACACCTAAGCCTTACCCTTTCTCTTTCTGTGAAACAATAGGGAGACACACACCCTATTACATTCTTGGCGGGGTTACCAAAAAGAAAGAATAAAAAATTCTTTCTTTTTCAACTTTATTATATAAGAGCCAATCACCCATCCAATATTGATTGAATGCCCCTGAGCGCTCAGAGACTCTTGTGAGTCTGGATACAAAGCATTTTCAGTCCTTTCCACAACTCCTAATTGGATTCCCCTTCAGTCTATCCAATCGAATTCAAGCCTCAGTCAGTAGGCACTATAACTATACTAGTAGGGTAGGTAATTAGGAATTATTGATAGTCCTTCCTTCCTATAATAAGTCCTTCCTTGGCTTGGATCCTGGGAGCAAGAATTTACAGTCCTTTAGGAACTTTCCTTTGGACCTCGGATTTCCGGTCCCCGACTTTCGTAGTTCTTAATCTCACAATAGAATCTTACGATTGATTTGATTTCTCAATCGTAAGATTCTATCAGTAATCAGTAATTAAGTGAGGTTTCTTTTCTTTATTCATATTGGTGCCGGTCCGGTTTAGACCACACCCAGATTTTGTAAGAAATAAAATAATGGAATTTAGAGAATTCCCCACCCTAGATTCTTAAAACCAAGTATCCATAGCCCTAGTCTTTAACCTATGCTTCCGCTGGGTAAGAATTTGGCGAGTTCTATTAGGAGGATAAGGGATTCCAAGTCTTTTGTTGATCAGGCGACACCCGGATTTGAACTGGGGAGAAAGGGATTTGCAGTCCCCCGCCTTACCACTCGGCCATGCCGCCAAAACGATACAAAATCGATATAGAAAATCAATATTTTTTTGGATTACTGAATCCTCTCTTTTTCTTTTTTTTTTTCTTTATTTTATTTGTTATTTGATTTGGGTTTTGAATACCGTTTTCTATATTTTATACCTTTCCAAAAGAAAAGGAAATCCCTCCTTTTTTGATAGGATCCGGTTGTTCTCTTCGATTAATTGTATCGTATTTCAAAACACACAACGCCTAAAAACTTCCCCTCTCTCCTCTATTTCAATAGAAAAAAGAAAATGGATTTCCAGTTACAGAATCAAAAATGCGGGGCAAAGCAGAACCATTAACTATTGATTGTGAATTCATGAACGTTCTTGGATTTTTTGATCTCCTTCTTTCCTTAATCTTAATGGAGACTAATCAGTATGAATGATTTCCAATAATCAATCCTTTTCCATTTCCATTATAATATATAATAACAATTGTGTGTATATGTAAACCCCAGAACCGAAATTGTTACACGGATACTTAGTCAGGTATCTTATTCTACATATCCCTATGGGATAGTGAATCATCGTCCTTGAATTTTTCATTGACTAGATTGAATCGAAAATCGAAATTTGGATATTGCATATAGCACGACCGATGTTGCTTCAGGGGGAAACTGCATGTACTTAATAAATACAACCTTTTTTCCACACTTCATTCAACCCTATTATACTTAGTTACACTAAGTAATACGAATTTCTACTAACAAATGGGTAGAAATATTTCTCTTCTCTGCAAATCATTTTTTGAACGGTGGAATCAACGAAATAAGTTAAGTGCTAAAATCAAAGTCAACTCTATGCTGTTCCCGATTATTCTGTCTTTCTATCATTCATAGAGAACGGATTAAATCCGGAATCCATTTATGGCACCCAATCTGGTCGTAATAGACTAATAATGAGTAGAAATTGGATCCATTTTGATATTCTAGATAAGACAAGACTCCATATCATAAGGCGAAGTGTAAGAATTATGTTTCCAGGAATGTTTTATCAATTCAGTTCCATTTGATTTGGATCTGTTACAATTTCGAATTTGAGTAGAAAAAAATTCTCTTTGTTCCTCTGTTCATACATATTATATACGTATATATATATGGAGTTGGATAAAATTTCATGTGATTCAGTAAACCGAATATACATTTCATCATTGCTAGATCGATCCATAGAGTTCGACGAAGAGTGAGCCAATAATGGAATTTCATTTTTCGATAAAGAGGAAACTTAAGATGCTCCGGGATGGAAATGAGGGAATGTCTACAATACCTGGATTTAGTCAGATACAATTTGAGGGATTTTGTAGGTTCATTGATCAGGGCTTGACGGAAGAACTTCATAAGTTTCCAAAAATGGAAGATACAGATCAAGAAATTGAATTTCAATTATTTGTAGAAACATATCAATTGGTAGAACCCTTGATAAAAGAAAGAGATGCTGTTTATGAATCACTCACATATTCTTCGGAATTATATGTACCCGCGGGATTAATTTTGAAAACAGGTAGTAGAGATATGCAAGAACAAACTGTATTTATGGGAAACATTCCTATAATGAATTCCCTGGGAACTTCTATAGTAAATGGAATATACAGAATTGTGATCAATCAAATATTGCAAAGCCCCGGTATTTATTACCGTTCAGAATTGGACCATAACAGAATTTCTGTCTATACCGGCACCATAATATC